TATTATATTAAAATATTGTATTTATATTATATACATCTGAAACCTAACGCATGAAAAAATTAATATTTATCGATAACACTCAGGCTTTTTGTTTTTAAGGACAAGAACATTGGCTCGTTCATTGTACATATCCATTTTAGTTAGGAATTCTGCATAAAAATAAATACAAATGATCTTGAACTACGACATCTGCTCATATATATAATCTATGTCTATGTTTTACAATAAACAATAAAAAGGAGGACTTTCAATGCGAGATATAAAAACATATCTCTCCACGGCACCTGTGCTAAGTACTCTATGGTTTGGGTCTTTAGCGGGTCTATTGATAGAGATTAATCGTTTATTCCCAGACGCCTTGTCATTTCCTTTTTTTTGATTCTAGTTATTAATATGCAAAAAATAAATAAATTAGAGATTTAATTCTATGTGACGTGATTAAAAAAAATGTATTAAACCCAAGCAAAAAGTTGATCTAATAAAATTATATTTGGAAAAACATAAATGGAAATGCGGGTCCAGTCTAGGAGAGGCTCCACGAAATCATAACATAGTAAAGAAGATACATAAATGAAATATTGGTATTAGTATTAGGAATAATTGAGAGTTAGAAAAAAATTGTATTACTTAAAATTATATATAATATTATAATATATAATTGATATTTAAATAAAATTAAATAAAAAAATATATATCTTCAATCTATTTAATTTTAATTATTACTCTTAATTAATTCAATTAATTAATATTAATTACAATGAAATCTTTAGAAAATTAATTTCAAATTAGTAACTTCTATTAATTTTTTGTTCTTTTTATTTTCAGATCGAAAAAAGAAAGAAAAGTTAAGTCGATCCAAAGGGGGTTCATGGCCAAGGGTAAAGATGTAAGGGTCATAGTTATTTTGGAATGTACTTGTTGTTGTGCCCGAAATGGTGTCAATAAAGAATCGCGGGGTATTTCTAGATATATTACTCAAAAGAATCGACACAATACACCCAGTCGATTAGAATTGAGAAAATTTTGTCTTTATTGTCACAGGCATACGATTCATGGGGAAATAAAGAAATAGATCGAACGGAACATAACATATGTGCAATCTTTCCATTCCAACTCAAAGAGCAGAAAGAGGAAGAACATATAACATAATCATAATATAATACAAATTATATTAAAATAATAAATTATACAAATAAAACCCTACTTCGGCCGGATCTGAAATTAATAAAGAAATAGAATTTTAGAAATAAGGAATAAACCATGGATAAATCTAAGCAACCTTTTCGTAAATCCAAGCTTTCTTTTCGTCGGCGTTTGCCCCCAATTGTCTCGGGGGATCGAATTGATTATAGAAACATGAGTTTAATTAGTCGATTTATTAGTGAACAAGGAAAAATATTATCTAGACGGGTAAATAAATTGACCTTGAAACAACAACGATTAATTACTATTGCTATAAAACAAGCTCGTATTTTATCTTCGTTACCTTTTCTTAATAATGAGAAACAATTTGAGAGAACCGAGTCGATCCCTAGAACTGCGGGTCCTAGAGCCAGAAATAAATAGGCATATTCCTCAATTGACTCAAAACTCCAATTGGAATTCAAGCTCAAATAGATTGGATGTTTTGCTCGAAAAGGCCCAGAATCCAGGTTTAATTCTTGTCTTATAAAAAACAAAAAAAGGGGGATAAGCAATTTTTTTATTGAAGCATGTTCGTTCATTCCTACTACTTTTCTTATCTTAATTTTATCTCAATTTAGTTTATTCTATACTTCCCGGAGTTCATTCTCCGGGGAATTCTTGTTCAATCATTCCTGTATATTACTTTATAATTTCCTTTATTTTATGATTTTATTGGAAATCATGGAAATACAATTCTTATTTGATATAGCTATTTGCGCAAGTATTTTACGATTAAGAAGCAATTGCCCCTTGTATAGATTGTGTATTAATCGACTATAACTATGGAATACTTTATTCTCGCGAGTTACTGCATTTATCCGAGTGATCCACAAACGACGAAAATTTATCTTTTGCCTGCCCCTATCTCGATGAGAGGAAACCAAAGCTCTCATTTTATGTTGAGTAATTGTTCGTGTAAGTCTTGAATGAGCCCCTGTTGATGCAAATACACGAATTTTTGTTCGACGTCTCCGAGCTGTATACCCTCGTTTAACTCTGGTCATTGAATCAAATTAAACTTTAATGAATAACTAATTGAATTCTCTTCTTTCAGTCATTATTTGTCCCCCCGGTCGGTTAATAACAAAACGGATTATTCCGATATATAAAATATAAATTCCAATGGCTTTTGCTACTATGACCTTCCCAACCACTATTTTTTATTTTTATTCTTTCCAGGCCAGACATTTGGTTCACCTGGAACTAAGAAATTCTACCAAATACTATACAAAAAAATAGTGGGTTCCTTCGTTTCTATGGTTACTTCTTAAACGGTGAGGCCCTCTCTATGCGCCGGAGCCTCATCTCTCATTTAATTAAATGGTATTGTTAACTTGTATAGTTAACATTCTTTGGCTCTACCCATTAATTATACAGTAATAGGCCTTTTCACAATAAGAGCTATCCATACAGTGACGGCATTTAATTATGAAAGTTGGCTAGGTAGCTGACCCTGTTAGTCCGTTCTTTCAAGAATATGGGCATAACCTTTTTGTTTTGCTTCTTATCCTTATAATACCATTTCCTCCGCTTAATGGATAACCATTTGCTACCAATGGAGAATTGCTTCTCATCTCAAATTGAGGTGGTTGGATTTGCACCAATGAAAACCATAAATTCCATACACAATATACAAGAAACAATAAGGGTATATAATATATCCCCATTTTAGATAGTAAATGGTGTTCTTTTACTCTATCTATTCATTGGTATTAATCATTTGGAAAAATTGTCTCATTTGCTCGAGCTCATGATCTGAACGAGTCGCACATACACCCTAGTACATGTTCCTCGACGCTGAGGACATCCTCGAAGAGCGGGGGATTTCGTGACATTTTTTATTGGCTGTCTTGTGTTTCTAATAAGTTGTTTAATAGTTGGCATGTCGGATATATAAAATTATATTATAAAATGGGTTGGTTTAGATCGATCTTAACCTGATTGATGATTATTAATTATTTCGATTCAATATAAGATATCAAATCGTGTAAAATTCGAATTATGGTTGAAAATAAAACGGAATCATGGATTTATACGAAATCCGAAGTATTTTCATTTTCAACCGCTACAAGATCAACAATGCCATGGGCTTGGGCTTCTGTTGCCGACATAAAAACATCTCTTTCCATGTCTTCGGATATAACCCACAAAGGGTTGCCTGTTCTTTGTACATAAACTTTTGTGAGGTTTTCGCGAAGTTTCAGCAGTTCTTCCGCTTCCAGGATAAATTCTCCTGCCTGTGCCTCATAAAAAGAACTAGCAGGTTGGTGAATCATAACCCTGATGATATTGAGATAACATCATGAATGGTTCTTCTATCTCGCATGATGGGATTTAAATTAAAGGGATAAAAAAAGAAGAAAAAAATAGAATTGAACAACCGTACAGGCACCTTTTGTGCATTGCATACGGCTCTGCAATGGAATTTACTAACCCCCTCCCTCCTCCAGAGAAGAGGGGAAGAAATAGAATCTATCCGATCCAGCCAGATCGTTGAATAATCCATTTGCCATCCTTCTTTTCATAAGAGTAAAAAAATACTACGATGGTTCTGTTGCTTTATATTAGATATTTATATATTTATCTAGTTTGTGATTTGGCAATCCCAAAGTGTCTTTCTGATATGATCAAATAAGGAAAAAATGATTTGTGACGCTAAAATGTCCTCCCGACACATAAGATAAAATCGCATTTCATACTACTATCTCGATACAAAATCTCATGTTATAAAAAACAATAATGGTTTGTTCATATCGAACTCAAAGTGCCATGCTATTATTACTTAATTTTTCCTAATTCGATTATTTATATTTGATATGGCGAAGGCATAGTCTTTTTTTTTTTTTTTTTTAACTCATTGGCGCCAAGCGTGAGGGAATGCTAGACGTTTGGTAATTTCTCCTCCAACCAGAATGAAAGATCCCATTGAAGCAGCTAATCCCATGCATATTGTATGTACATCGGGTGGCACAAATTGCATAGTATCATAAATGGCTATTCCTGGTATTACCCATCCGCCGGGAGAGTTTATAAACAAATAAAAATCCCTAGTATTATCTTCTATACTGAGATATACCATGAGACCCACAAGTTGATTGGAGATCTCGCTATCAACTTCTTGGCCTAAAAAAAGTAATCTTTCTCGATGAAGTCGGTTGATTAGGACAAAATTGTATCCCTTAGGAACCGTACGTGCACCTTTGGATGCATACGGTTCAAAAAATTGCGAAAAAAAAAATCAATCAATGTATCAATTACAGTCTTTATTTATTTTTTGTAACAGGTTTTTGTTTTTCTAAAGAAGGGCTTTTCTTCGATTTTTCAAAAACATGAGTTTTGGTTCCCTTTCTCTTCCTTATCAAAAAAAATTATTGAACTTATTAAACTAACCTCTCATTGATGTATTATTTCATCGAAATTCAAATCACGATGTCATTTTCTTGTTCTTGAATGGGCCCTTTCAATTCTTTTAGGTTCGTGTTCTACTCCGGGTAAAGATTTGTCCAAATTCTATTTGCACATATAGGGCAAATTATCTCAGTACCGCTTCTTTTTTTTTTTTTTTTTATGTTTCATTTCATGCTTTCCCTCAAATTATTCCATGTATTCATCTTATTATTCCATGCCATTCAATGGCAATTTGAGATCACTCCTAATAATATATAGAAAGCATAAATTAAATATAAATAAAGAATGTTTATGATACAAATAGTAATCATATATATTACCAATTTGATATTTTATGAACGGAGCCTGGATACTTTATTTTATCGTTACAAGTTAACCATAAATTCTTAATAATATTGATCCCCAATATAAATGGATCTAAGTGCACTTCACGCTCCGAATAATTGATGGTTCAATCAATATTTCTTGGGCGAAACGGAGGATATCCCGATCGGTGGAGACAACGGGTAAACCCCATATGACCTAATATATCTGACAAGCCGCACTATACGTCAACCCAAACTGCGTCTTCCTCTCCAGGATTCCGAAAAGGTACTTTTGGAACACCAACGGGCATTAAATTAAAGAAAAAAGTTAAGTACTATACTTCACTTTAATATGGAAACGTACCAATGAATTTATTGTCTTCATTTTTTTCTGTTTATTCTATTTTAAACATAAATTGGATACATGGATTGGGTGAAGATTTCCGGAAGAAGACAGAATGAATAAAGAATTTTCACGAGCGGGTCGATCATTTGAATGATAAACAAGTATCTACGCATTCATTCTACAAAAAAAAGGGGGGCCCAACCCCCATTGCGTATTGGTACTTATCGAGTATAGAATAGATCTGCTTCTCTTTGTTCTTACGAACAAAATTGTTCCGTTATTTTCAATGGAACGAAATAAATCTTAACCTTTTCTTAGACAAAATCTACTGAAAAGGTTAGGTACATAACATAGTATAGTCTTTTCAATGCGATAAAGTTACAGAGTGTCCATTTTTCTTTGATATTTGATAAAAAAGGGGTATTTCCATGGGTTTACCTTGGTATCGTGTTCATACTGTCGTATTGAATGATCCCGGTCGGTTGCTTTCTGTCCATATAATGCATACAGCTCTAGTTTCTGGTTGGGCCGGCTCGATGGCTCTATACGAATTATCAGTTTTTGATCCTTCTGACCCGGTTCTTGATCCAATGTGGAGACAGGGTATGTTCGTTATACCCTTTATGACTCGTTTAGGAATAACCAATTCATGGGGTGGGTGGAATATTTCAGGAGGAACTATACCGAATCCGGGTATTTGGAGTTACGAAGGTGTGGCAGGGGCACATATTGTGTTTTCTGGCTTGTGCTTCTTGGCAGCTATCTGGCATTGGGTGTATTGGGATCTAGAAATATTCTCTGATGAACGTACCGGAAAACCTTCTTTGGATTTGCCCAAGATCTTTGGAATTCATTTATTTCTCTCAGGGTTGGCTTGCTTTGGCTTTGGCGCATTTCATGTAACAGGCTTGTATGGTCCTGGAATATGGGTGTCCGATCCTTATGGGCTAACTGGAAAAGTACAATCTGTAAATCCAGCGTGGGGCGCAGAAGGTTTTGATCCGTTTGTTTCGGGAGGAATAGCCTCTCATCATATTGCAGCGGGTACATTGGGCATATTAGCGGGTTTATTTCATCTTAGTGTCCGTCCGCCTCAACGTCTATACAAAGGATTACGTATGGGCAATATTGAAACTGTACTTTCCAGCAGTATCGCTGCTGTTTTTTTCGCAGCTTTCGTAGTTGCTGGAACTATGTGGTATGGTTCAGCAACTACCCCAATCGAATTATTTGGCCCCACTCGTTATCAGTGGGATCAGGGATACTTCCAGCAAGAAATCTATCGAAGAGTTGGCACAGGACTAGCTGAAAATCTGAGTTTTTCGGAAGCTTGGTCTAAAATCCCCGAAAAATTAGCTTTTTATGATTACATTGGTAATAATCCGGCAAAAGGGGGATTATTCAGAGCCGGCTCAATGGACAGCGGGGATGGAATAGCTGTTGGATGGTTAGGACACCCCATCTTTAGAGATAAAGAAGGCCGTGAGCTTTTTGTACGTCGTATGCCCACTTTTTTTGAAACATTCCCCGTAGTTTTGGTAGACGGAGACGGAATTGTGAGAGCCGATGTTCCTTTTAGAAGGGCAGAATCCAAGTATAGTGTCGAACAAGTAGGTGTAACTGTCGAGTTCTATGGTGGCGAACTCAATGGAGTCAGTTATAGTGATCCTGCTACTGTGAAAAAATATGCTAGACGCGCCCAATTAGGTGAAATTTTTGAATTAGACCGAGCTACTTTGAAATCCGATGGTGTTTTTCGGAGCAGTCCAAGGGGTTGGTTCACTTTTGGGCATGCTACATTTGCTTTGCTCTTCTTTTTCGGACACATTTGGCATGGCGCTAGAACCTTGTTCAGAGATGTTTTTGCTGGTATTGATCCAGATTTGGATTCTCAAGTAGAATTTGGAGCATTCCAAAAACTTGGAGATCCAACTACAAGAAGACAAGTAGTCTGATAGAATATTACTCTGGTATCTTTCGTCTCCACTTTATTTTATTTGATGACATAAGGTACCAGAAAAATCGTGACTTGATTGAATCGCCATCTTTAATTCTTTCCCTTTCTTTACTATAGTAAATGATCCAAAATGAATAGGTGTGGAAGCTATAATTGTAAACCACGATCAAATCTATGGAAGCATTGGTTTATACATTTCTCTTAGTCTCGACTTTAGGAATAATTTTTTTCGCTATCTTTTTTCGAGAACCACCTAAGGTTCCGACTAAAAAATAATTTTTGATCATCTTAATTTGAAGTAACGAGCCTACCATTGGTAGGCTCATTACTTCAATTAGTCCCCGTGTTCTTCGAATGGATCTCTTAATTGTTGAGAGGGTTGCCCAAAAGCGGTATATAAGGCGTACCCAGTAAAGCTTACAAGTAAACCAGATATGAAGATGGCGACTAGGGTTGCTGTTTCCATTTCTAGATAATTTAAGGATCACAATGGATCTACGATAAGATCGTTTATTTACAACTACAACCAAATGGTATACAAAGTCAACAGATCTTAACCAATCATTAAATAAGATTTATGGCTACACAAACCGTTGAGGATAGTTCTAAATCTAGGCCAAGACAAACTAATATAGGAAGTTTATTGAAACCATTGAATTCGGAATATGGTAAAGTAGCTCCGGGCTGGGGGACTACACCACTTATGGGGGTCGCAATGGCTCTGTTTGCGATATTTCTATCTATCATTTTGGAAATTTATAATTCATCCGTTTTATTGGATGGAATTTCAATGAATTAGGTTCCTGAGGACTATAAAGTCCTAGTTCTAGTTTTTCAATAAAAAAATAAAAACGCACTTAAGACTCAGATTTCTCATTCTGGTAGTTCGACCGTGGAATTTTTTTGTTTCGGTATTTCCGGAATATGAGTGTGTGACTTGTTATAATTGATCCTATTGATAATACAGAGAATAGTCTGTCATCTCTATCAAGATGATTCTACCTCGTCGGATATTTATTCTAGTATCTGGAGCACGGAATATGAATATTGTAGAATAGATCAAGAAAAGAAATATTTGAACTATGATTCATACTTACTATTTAGTCAGACCTCGCGACCGGACTCAAAAAAAAAAAAAATGCAAATAGGTATTTTATAAATTAAACGCTTTTTCTTCCTTCAGACTAAATTTGGTCAACGGACACCCATTTCTTTATATTTTTTGAATTATTAATAACATCCATTCATTGAAATTGGAGAAGTGATGATCAAATGGTTCTTAACTCACAGAACCTTTGCGTTTAGCGTGGGCTTTATTAAATCATCGTGGTTCTAGTATGAATCTGAGGTGTCAATTGATTGACAGGGTCTCAACAAGGGAATTCCTATCAATAACTAGTAAAACAAGAGTCAATCTGTATTATTACACAAAAAAGAACAAATCAAAAATAATAGGAAAGAGAAGATTCAAGAGGCCTTTATTTTAACAATTAACATAAATAAAAAGACGAACGAGGGAGCCAACTTGATATTTTTGGCATTATCATCACAAAGAAGAGATTCCGGATTTTTGTTATTTGGTATTTTTGGGGCAAATTGAATCAAGTGGCTAATTTGAATTTGAACTTTCTATTACATATCCGTTAAAATCCGTATTTGATTTGTGTTGTTTCTGCTTGAGCCGTACGAGGTTAAATTCTCATATACGGTTCTCAGGGGGGGTCTATTTTTTGGTTACCTATCCCAATAAAGTATATGATTGGTTCGAAGAACGTCTCGAGATTCAGGCGATTGCAGATGATATAACTAGTAAATATGTTCCTCCTCATGTCAACATATTTTATTGTCTAGGGGGGATCACACTTACTTGTTTTTTAGTACAAGTAGCCACAGGTTTTGCTATGACTTTTTACTATCGTCCAACCGTTACAGAGGCTTTTTCCTCTGTTCAATACATAATGACTGAGGCCAACTTTGGTTGGTTAATCCGATCAGTTCATCGATGGTCAGCAAGTATGATGGTTCTAATGATGATCTTGCACGTATTTCGTGTGTATCTCACAGGGGGATTTAAAAAACCTCGTGAATTAACTTGGGTTACAGGTGTGATTCTGGCCGTATTGACTGCGTCTTTTGGTGTAACTGGTTATTCTTTACCTCGGGACCAAATTGGTTATTGGGCAGTCAAAATTGTGACAGGCGTACCTGAAGCGATTCCCGTAATAGGATTACCTTTGGTAGAGCTATTACGCGGAAGTGCTAGTGTGGGCCAATCCACTTTGACCCGTTTTTATAGTTTACACACTTTTGTATTGCCTCTTCTTACTGCCGTATTTATGTTAATGCACTTCCCAATGATACGTAAGCAAGGTATTTCAGGTCCTTTATAGAGAAAATATATCATATATATATTTGTAATTGATTATATATCATTTCGGGGAGGAAGAAAAAATAGTTTTGTATTTCATTGCTACAAATATGGATTATTGAAAAATAAGACATGTTATTTGGTTGGATACCTCTCTTCAACTCTGAAGTATTGTATTTCTTATTTGATACCAATAGTTGAAGTGGATTCTCTGAAGAGAAGATGGATTATGGGAGTGTGTGACTTGAACTATTGATTGGGCCATGCAGATATATGATTTGATCTGCCACGTTGGAATTTACAACCAAATAAAATGTGTCTCCGCATCCAACCACCACGTAAGTCCCCCTACATAGTAGGGATATGCCGGTTCACTTGAGGAGAATTTTTTCTATGATCATACCCGAATCATGTCATGTATGAGTAGGCTCCGCAAGATCCCATAGAATAAACAATGTGGCACGACCTAATGTTGTATCTATTCCACTTACTTATTTTAATTTTATTTCATAGTATAGAAATGCATTCATTTCCTATGCATTGATCCAGATCTATGATACTATCGGAGTGAAATAAGGGATCTAAGGAAGAACAGAGGCTAGACTTTATTAGTAACAAGTAAATACTTTGTTTGTATGTAATAAAATCGAAATGTTACGGGGATAAATAACAATCAAAAGACATGAGACAATCCAAAAAGCACTTGATCATGATCAAATTTGTAAGCCTACTTGGATATTGAGCATTTATCTGTAAGAACTTAATTCTTTTCAATGAATAATTGCAACTTCGGAAAATTGAATCGGGCATTTCTTATCTTACATCGAGTTATTATATATTAATATATAGCACGGATATGCATGAAATATAGATTTGATACGGATCTATTTCTATTATTCCTTTGATTCTTGCTCGAGCCGGATGATTAAAAATTATCATGTCCGGTTCCTTCGGGGGATGGATCCATAAGAATTACGAATTCACCTATCCCAATAACAAAAAAACCTGATTTGAATGATCCTGTATTAAGAGCTAAATTGGCGAAAGGGATGGGGCATAATTATTATGGAGAACCCGCATGGCCCAATGATCTTTTATATATTTTTCCGGTAGTAATTCTAGGTACTATTGCGTGTAACGTGGGCTTAGCGGTTCTAGAACCGTCAATGATTGGTGAACCGGCGGATCCATTTGCGACTCCTTTGGAAATATTACCTGAATGGTACTTCTTTCCCGTATTTCAAATACTCCGTACAGTACCCAATAAGTTATTGGGTGTTCTTTTAATGGTTTCAGTACCAACAGGATTATTGACAGTACCCTTTTTGGAGAATGTTAATAAATTCCAAAATCCATTTCGTCGTCCAGTAGCTACAACAGTCTTTTTTATCGGTACCGCAGTAGCTCTTTGGTTAGGTATTGGAGCAACATTACCTATTGATAAATCCCTCACTTTAGGTCTTTTTCAAATTCAAATCAATTAAACTTTGAAATACCGTACATAAGTATTAAGTATCTAAGGACAATTTACTTTGAAGCGAGACTTTAGATACATTAATTTGATTATATTCCATTTTGAGCTGAGTATGGATCGTGCTGAAGATTAAAAACTAAATCCATTCTATAATAATAATAAATATAAATGATTTATTATTATTATAGAATGGATTTAAAATGAAAATTTTTTATTAAGTAAATCAATTGTGAAATGCTTCTGGTAGGGTGTCCAATATCTGTTTTACATCTTCTATGCGAAAATATTCAATTCTCATAAGGTCTTCTTGACTATTACTATTACTCAAAAGGTCCAATAATGTATGTATATTGGATCTTTTGAGACAATTATAGGTCCTGGAAGGCAATTCTAACTGGTCAATAAAAATAAATTTCAATGGAATTATTTTTTTGTTTTTCTTTAAATTAGTTAATCTATCTTGAAAGGTAAAAGGGGATAGAGTAAACCTGTTTTTATTTTCCGTGAAATTAATGCCCTCTTCCTCCGCATGTAGAAAAGGAATAAATAAATCAATCAAATTACGAGAAGCTTCATAAAGTGCTTCCTTAGGAGTTAAACTCCCGTTTGTCCATATTTCTAGAAAAAGTATCTCTTGTTTTTCATTTCCATCCCCATAAGAATGAATACTATGATTTGCATTTCGAATAGGCATAAATATGGCATCTATAGGGTAACTTCCATCTTGAGAGTTATTTGTGGGTTTCATACGATATCCGCGATCCCTATTGATTTGTAATTCAATACACAAATCAATTGGTTCCGTCAGGTTAGCTATATGCTGTGTCGTGTCCACTATTTCCACAGAAGGTGGTGAGATGATATCTTGAGCAGTTACGTGTCTAGGACCTCTGACGCAAATAGATGCGTCTCTAACTCCATATAGAGTACTTCTCAATACAATTTCTTTCAAATTTATTAATATTTCGTGGACTGATTCTTTAATACCTACTATTGTAAAATATTCATGTGGTACCTTCTCAGATTTTGCGCGTGTGATACATGTTCCTTCTATTTCTCCAAGTAAAGCCCTTCGCATGGCAATACCTATGGTATCGGCTTGACCTTTCATAAGCGGGGACAGAATGAAACGACCATAATAAAGACGCTTACTATCTATTTTTGATTCAACACACTTCCACTGTAATGTTCGAGTGGACCCTCCTACTCCCTCTCGAACCATACTAAATATTGTTATTTAATCAGATCATTGAATCATTTATTTCTCTTGAAATCCATTTAATTCTTATTTCTACACACGTCTTTTTTTAGGGGGTCGACATCCATTATGTGGCATAGGTGTTACATCGCGCACGAAACTTAATAGTAGACCACTTCTACGGATGGCTCGTAATGCTGCATCTCTTCCGAGACCGGGGCCTTTTATCATAACTTCTGCTCGTTGCATGCCCTGATCAACCACCGTACGAATAGCATTTATAGCTGCCGCTTGAGCAGCATAGGGTGTCCCTCGTTTTGTGCCTTTGAATCCAGAAGTACCCGCGGAGGCCCAAGAAACTACTCGTCCTCGTACATCTGTAACAGTTACAATGGTATTGTTGAAACTTGCTTGAACATGAATAACACCTTTTGGTATTCTACGTCCATTCTTGCGTGAACCAATACGCCCATTCTTACGCGAACCAATTCTTGGTATAGGTTTTGTCATATTTTATCATCTCATAAATATGAGTCAGAAATATACGGAAAGATACGGAGATATCCATTTCATGTTAAAACAGATTCTTTTACACGGGTCCTTCTTTTTCTTTTAGAAAATTCTTTATTTAGTTTAGAAAGATTACCCTTGTCTCTGTTTATGTCTCGGATTGGAACAAATCACTATAATCCGTCCACGCCTACGGATAAGTCGACATTTTTCACAAATTTTACGAACAGAAGCCCTTATTTTCATATTTCTCATTCCTTATCTTAATTCTTAATCTACTCCTTGAAAAAATAAGTTTCTTGATTTTTTTAACTTAAAATTGTATCCCTATGAAAGGAATGTTTAAAAAATCACCCAATAGTTCGAATTTGTGAATTCTATAAATTCTACGTCCCCTGGTTGAATCATAACCACTTATTTCAATTTTGACTCTATCTCATGGTAGTATCTATATAAAACTGTGCCGTATCCTCCCTGAAACATAACCTAGAATTAGATCCTCATTATCTAAAAGTAAAAGGACCCGGAACATACCGTTGGGAAGCGATTCAGTAATTAAACTTTTATTTTTATGAATTAATTTTAGTCTTTTATTCGAGGTAAGCCTCTTGAAGTATCAACTAATGGAGAAAGGGTTATATAATTGATTTTTACTCTCTTTTTCCAAAAGGGAAGTTAGAGATAAAATTAAGATAACAGGAGGAAGGGGTGTAAGATCACCATATATAACACAAAATTTCTCCCCCGATTTTTTCTAGTCGAGCTTCTCGATCTGTCATTATACCTCGAGAAGTCGAAAGAATTACAATTCCCATTCCACCTAAAATCTTAGGAATTTGTTGATAGTTGGAATAGATTCGTAGACCGGGTCGGCTGATACGTTTTAAAATAGTTCTATATATTCCCTTTCGATTCCGTCTATGTCGTAGGGTTAAAACCAAGAAACATTTGTTACTTTCCTGATGTTTACGAACGTTTTCGATAAAACCCTCTCGTAGAAGTATTTTTACAATGTTTTCGGTAATATTAGTAGATGCTATTCGAACCGTTCTTTTTTTATCCATGTCAGCATTTCTTATAGAAGTTATTATATCGGCAATAGTATCCTTACCCATGGCGAACTATAATTATTGGTACCCCCTAATTTTTATATAATCAACATGTTTATTTATATTAATTAAATTAATTAAAAGTATATGCGTGATACACAATCTACTAATTGACTTGACCCATTCCAAATACCCCGCTATATCATAAGTTTATTTAATATACTACTAGTATTTATAATACCTCGGGAGCTAATGAAACTATTTTAGTAAAATTCAACTGTCTCAATTCCCGAGCGATCGCACCAAAAACTCGAGTTCCTTTTGGATTTCCTTCTTGATCAATAACAACTGCGGCATTGTCATCATATCGTATTATCATGCCGTTGTAACGTTTGAGTTCTTTACATGTACGCACAATTACAGCCCTAATAACTTCTGATCTTTCTAGAGGCATATTTGGTACTGCTTCTTTGATTACGGCAACAACAACGTCACCAATATGAGCATATCGTTGGTTACCAGCTCCTAGGACTCGAATACACATCAATTTTCGAGCTCCACTATTATCCGCTACATTCAAAAGGGTCTGAGGTTGAATCATATCATTTTTATTTTAATCTGTTATTTTGCTGCAAAGGATAAAAAAGAAATAAAAAGAAATATTGTCTGTCTATAAAAAAATAAACTTCTATTTTTCATCATCACCTTATCTTTTAATTTCTGCATCCCTATCCCTCAATAACGAATTGAGTTCGTATAGGCATCTTGCACGCAGCTATTTTAATAGCTGCTCTGGCTACAGTTTCTGATACTCCGCCCATTTCATAAAGTATTCGACCCGGTTTAACAACGGATACCCAATATTCGGGGGCCCCCTTCCCCGAACCCATACGTGTTTCTGCGGGTCTTACTGTAACAGGTTTGTCGGGAAATATACGTACCCATATTTTTCCGCCACGACGCGCATATCGTGTCATTGCTCTTCGTCCTGCTTCCATCTGTCTAGCCGTGATCCAAGCGGGTTCAAGTGCTTGAAGAGCGTATCCGCCGAAACAAATACGATTGCCTCGACAAGATATTCCTTTCATTCTTCCTCTATGTTGTTTACGAAATTTTGTTCTTTTGGGGTTATAGTTGATGGTTCTTTCTTAATTAAATTACATCTCTACTGCAGAACCGGACATGAGAGTTTCTTTTCATCCGGCTCCTCGCGAATGAAATGATTCATTAATATTACTACGGATACACATATATTTAATATTAATACAATGATACACAATACACTTAGTAATGTAATGGAATTTATTATGTTATTTTGTTTTGTTATATTATTTGATTTTGTTATTCTAGGATAGTTTAGTATTGTTATGTTATATAGTTAAGAGTAAGCTTTATATACCAGATCAACATTATTTATTTTGTATCGAATCGCGCTAAAACAAAATGTAGATCAATAACTAAAAACTAAGGGTTTCGCGGGCGAATATTGACTCTTTCGTGCTACATTCGTAGGGTCAAGACCTTGTTACTTTTAGAATAAATCAATTTGTTCTTGGTTCGTTCCGCCATCCCACCCAATGAATCATTAGGATTCGTTTGTTTTCATGAAATCCTATGCAATCATGGGTTCTGTCGTTCCCATAGCCTCTTCGTTAATGGTTAGGCCCGAACTCCGCAATGGAACCCCAACAAAATTCGTTCCTGAGTTAATTTTCTTAGTTTATATTAACCCGAGGCTCGTTATCTTTAATTATTGATATTATATTCAGTATTGATGCTTTATCACATTGCCTTTTGTGAGATAATTCATAAACCATACATATTGGAATCATATATTATTGATACTTTGTGTTCTTTCTTTCTATCATCCTTCCATTTATCCACATCCCTTTATTTTTGTTTCGCAACTTATAACTTATAATAAGATTTCAAATTTTTATGAAAAAATTTCAGTTGCTACAACTATATGATCGATCTAGTCATATAGTGACTGTTTCTTGGAATCTCGACAATATGAAACGAAGCCATAAGTTGGTTATTAGTTTATATAGTTAGTAAGCTCATAGTGAGGGTCGGTCAAATTTTTTGAATTCCAACTATACTATAAACTAACAAAAAAACTAACGAGTCACACACTAAGCATAGCAATTCTCTTAAATGATCAATCTAATTTTTATTCAACCTTATAGAATTTGAATTGCTCAGTTTTGTTTGATTTAATGGAATAAAAAATAAAATTTGTCATTTTTTTCTTTTTTTTTGTTCTATCACTGGACAGAACCGCAAGACAAATAAAGGTCCATTATTTCTCATCTACAAATATCCAAATTTTTATGCCTAATACTCCATAGATAGTTCGAGTTGTATAGGAACAATGATCAATTTTAGCACGAATTGTTTGTAGAGGAACCCTACCCTCTCTGATCCATTCGACGCGTGCAATTTCTTTTCCATCGATACGCCCGGCAATTTGTACTTGAATTCCTTTTGTATCTGTTTGTTCAGTTAATTCAATAGCTTTTTTCATTGCTTTTCGAAATGAAACTCTATTTTTTAATTGTAAAGCTATATATTCCGCAAGAATATTGGGTTGTCTATAAGGTTTTTCAACTCTTGTTATAGCAATGTTGAGTCTACGGTTCATAGAATGAAACTCCTTTTGTACATTCATCTGTAATTCTTCGATTCCTCGTATTCGGCCCTCTATTAATAAATTAGAGAATCCAATATGGATTATGACTTGGATCAAATCGATTCTTTTTTTTATTTGTATACGTGCTATTCCTTCGAAACCTGAGGACGTTCTCTTATTTTTTTGTACATAATCCTTGATACAATTCCGTATTTTTTCATCTTCCTGTATACCCGCGGAATAATTTTGTGGTTGTGCGAACCAAAAGGAATGATGACTTTGGGTTGTACCAAGTCTGAAACCAAGTGGATTTATTTTTTGTCCCATATTTTTCTATTAGATTATCTTTCCATATATATTTTTCGAAAGATGAATCGAAAGTTAAGATTCATCTTTAAATAATTTAGTTTTATCCCTCAATATAATTGTTATATGACAAGTAGGTCTTTTTATCGGATAACTATGTCCTCGAGCCCGGGGTCTTAATTTTTTCACAATAGTACCTGCGTTAACTTCAGCTTTACTAATAAATAAATAAGCTTTGTTTAAGCCCATGTTATTACTAGCATTTGCTGCCGCGGAAAAAACTAATTTCAAAATGGGATAAGATGCTCGATAAGGCATAAGTTCTAGTATCATAAGTGCTTCTTCATAGGAGCGTCCACGAATCTGATCAATTACTCTTCGTGCTTTGAAAACCGACATACATATATGTTTATGTTGAGCTAAAGCTTTAATTTCTGTACTCCAACGCGAGTTCTTTCTATTTATCATAAGGTTATCCCCACTAAATGAATAAAAACTGCCTCATTTTACTTATATAATTAAAATCTTATATTTTTTTATTTAATTAAAATCTTATCTTATTAATTATTTTTTATAAATTTTAATTAAAAAAAAAAATGAAAAAAATTAACGACGAGATTTATTATCGGTTTTTGCATGTCTTGCGAAAGTTAGAGTAGGCACGAATTCTCCCAATTTATGACCCACCATACGATCTGTTATATAAATAGGTAAATGCCCCTTTCCATTATGAATAGCAATTGTATGGCCAATCATTGTGGGTATAATGGTAGATGCCCTAGACCAAGTTACTATTATTTCTTTCTCCTCCCTTATGTTTAGTTTTTCAATTTTTGCCGATAAATGATTAGCTACAAAAGGATTTTTTTTTATTGAACGTGTCACAGGGGATTACTCCTTTATTACATTACATTTTTAAAATTGGCATTCTATGCCCAATATATCGATCTAAGTATGAAGGTAAGAATAAATACAATAATGATGAATGGAAAAAGAAAAAAGCTAAAATCCTTTAGCTAGATAAGGGGCGGATGTAGCCAAGTGGATCAAGGCAGTGGATTGTGAATCCACCACGCGCGGGTTCAATTCCCGTCGTTCGCCCATCACATTATTTCAAATTCTAAAAATTCAGTTTTCTATATTCTTATTTATTTACGGCGACGAAGAATAAAACTATCACTATATTTTTTCCTTTTCCTACTTCTTCTTCCAAGCGCAGGATAACCCCAAGGAGTTGTGGGTTTTTTTCTACCAATCGGAGCTCTCCCTTCACCGCCCCCATGGGGATGGTCTACAGGGTTCATAACTACTCCTCTTACTACAGGACGCTTACCTAGCCAACGCTTAGATCCGGCTCTACCCAAACTTTTTTGGTTCACCCCAACATTACCCACTTGTCCGACTGTTGCTAAGCAGTTTTTGGATATCAAACGGACCTCCCCAGATGGTAATCTTAATGTGGCCGATTTACCCTCTTTTGCAATCAGTTTCGCTACAGCACCTGCCGCTCTAGCTAATTGTCCACCCTTTCCAAGTGTGATTTCTATGTTATGTATGGCCGTGCCTAAGGGCATATCGGTTGAAGTAGATTCTTCTTTTTTATCAATAAAAACCCCTTCCCAAACTGTACAAGCTTCTTCCAAAGCATACGGCTTTCTAGATGTATATGATGATATCTAGACAGATGGATCTTATATGAATCGTATGATGAAGTATCACATGAGTGGATATATAGGAATCCAAATCTGCCGAATCACTCATGTTATGATCTTCTACATCCTAGGTCTCCCCGTTCCGTCATCTGGCTTATGTTCTTCATGTAGCATTCAGACCGAATGACTCTATGAAATTACGTCAATACTTCCATTCCACATATTACGGGTAACGTAGGAGACATCTCTATTTTTCCCCGGGGGATCTTTATAATTACCACTGCTTAGCTTTTAATTCGCCTCTGACCATCAAATTAAATGTGAATAACCCGGCCTCCTCTCTTTGAAACAAGGGGCGCTCTCCGGTTCTGTGCGTGCTTCAAACAATTTTTTTTTTGTCTTCTCCATATTACCATATCTCTAGAGTCAATAATTTTCTATGAGGAACTACTGAACTCAATCACTTGCTGCCGTTACTCAACAGTTTTCTGCTGAGGTTTCTCCCGTAGAGGTACTCAAATTGGATCAGTGATCGATTTCTAGGTTTTGTCGTAAACCTAATTGGTTACTTCCAATTACGTAAATCAATAGTTCAAACCGCACTCAAAGGTAGGGCATTTCCCATTGATATAGGAACTTCTGTACCAGAAACAATGGTATCTCCAATTATAGCCCCTCTGGGATGTAAAATATATCTCTTCTCACCATCCCCATAGTGTATGAGACAAATGTGTGCATTTCGATTAGGGTCGTATTCTATGGTTACGATTCTACCAGATATGTCTTTATCATTCCGTCGAAAATCTATTTTACGGTATAGACGCTTATGACCTCCCCCTCTATGCCCTGCGGTAATGATTCCTCTGGCATTACGACCTTTACTACAACGACGCTGTCCATGGATCAAATTATTTCGTGGATTGGATTTTACTTGACTGTCTATGGCTCCATTGCGTGTGCTCGGGGTAGAAGTTTTGTATAAATGTATCGCCGTGTTATTAAGTATTTTGCTTTAAGTTCTTTTCTCTATAAGAGGTGGAATAGAATAACCTGGTTGAAGCGTAATGATCATACGTTTGTAATGCATTGTATGTCCCATAATAGGTCCCATTCTTCTACCCTTTCCCGGGACTCGATGACTATTTATAGCTATTACCTTGACGCCAAAGAAGAGTTCGACCCAATGCTTTATTTCTGTCCTAGTTGATCCTGATTCGACATTAGAAGTATATTGATTGTTCCCCAATAACCGAATACTTTTTTCTGTAAATACTGCATATTTGATTCCATCCATAAATCCATTTTCTTCCCTATGAGTTCCAGTATCAATAAGAATTCTAGTTCTTACTGTTCATATGTTATGGTATGAATATACCATACCAATTCGGTATGTATGGATGATGAGATTCCATTGATACAGAGCCAATTCTAATAGACTTATTGAACGTTCCCATTGGCGTGCATCCAGCAGGAATTGAACCTACGAATTTGCCAATTATGAGTTGGGCGCTTTAACCATTCAGCCATGGATGCTTAACAGGGATCATCGTACATCGTAAATAACCAAATTCCAATTGAAATGAAATCTTTAGGAGGAATCAATGAGAGGACATCAATTCAAATCCTGGATCTTCGAATTGAGAGAGATATTGAGAGAGATCAAGAATTCTCACTATTTCTTAGATTCATGGACCAAATTCGATTCAGTGGGATCTTTCACTCACATTCTTTTCCACCAAGAACGTTTTATGAAACTCTTTGACCCCCGAATTTGGAGTATCCTACTTTCACGTGATTCACAGGGTTCAAGAAGCAATCGATATTTCACGATCAAAGGTATAATACTGCTTGTAGTAGCGGTCCTTATATCTCGTATTAACAATCGAAAGATTGTCGAAAGAAAAAATCTCTATTTGATGGGGCTTCTTCCTATACCTATGAATTCCATTGGACCCAGAAATGAGACATTGGAAGAATCTTTTTGGTCTTGCAATATCAATAGGTTGATTGTTTCGCCCCTGTATCTTCCAAAAGGGAAAAATATTTCTGAGAGTTGTTTCATGGATTCGCAAGAGAGTACTTGGGTTCTCCCAATAAATAAAAAGTGTATCATGCCTGAATCTAACCGGGGTTCGCGGTGGTGGAGGAACCGGATCGGAAAAAAGAGGGATTCTAGTTGGAAGGTATCTAATAAAACCGTAGTTGGAATTGAGATCTCATTCAAAGAGAAAGATAGCAAATATCTGGAGTTTCTTTTTTTATCCTATACGGATGATATGATCCGCAAGGACCATGATTGGGAATTGTTTGATCGTCTTTCTCCGAGGAAGAAGCGAAACATACTCAACTTGAATTCGGGACAGCTATTCGAAGTCTTAGGGAAAGACTTGATTTGTTATCTCATGTCTGCTTTTCGTGAAAAAAGACCAATTGAAGGGGGGGGGTTCTTCAAACAACAAGGAGCTGAGGCAACTATTCAATCAAATTATATTGAGCATGTTTCCCATCTCTTCTCGAGAAACAAGTGGGATATTTCTTTGCAAAATTGTGCTCAATTTCATATGTGGCAATTCCACCAAGATCTCTTCGTTAGTTGGGGAAAGAATCAGCACGAATCGGATTTTTTGAGGAACGTATCGAGAGAGAATTTGATTTGGTTAGACAATGTGTGGTTGGTAAACAAGGATCGGTTTTTTAGCAAGGTACGGAATGCATTGTCAAATATTCAAAAAGAAAGATCGATTCTTTGGGATCCTTCCTTTCTTCAAACGGAAGGAACAGAGATAGAATCAGATCGATTCCCGAAATGCCTTTTTGGATCTTCCTCAATGTCCCGGCTATTCGCGGAACGTGAGAAGCAGATGAATAATCATCTGCTTCCGGAAGAAATCGCAGAATTTCTTGGGAATCCTACAAGATCAATTCGTTCTTTTTTCTCTGACAGATGGTCAGAACTTCATCTGGGTTCGAATCCTACTGAGAGGTCCACTAGAGATCAGAAATTTTTGAAGAAAAAACAGGATGTTTCTTTTGTTCTTTCCAGGCGATCGGAAAATAAAGAAATGGTTGATATATTCAAGATAATTACGTATTTACAAAATACCGTCTCAATTCATCCTATTTCATCAGATCCGGGATCTGATATGGTTCCGAAGGATGCACCGGATATGGACAGTTCCAATAAGATTTCATTCTTGAACAAAAATCCATTTTTTTATTTATTTCATCTATTCCATGGCCGGAACAAGGGGGGATACACGTTACACCATGATTTTGAATCAGAAGAGAGATTTCAAGAAATGGCAGATCTATTCACTCTATCAATAACCGGGCCGGATCTGGTGTATCATAGGAGATTTGCCTTTTCTATTGATTCCTACGGGTTAGATCAAAAAAAATTCTTGAATAAGGTATTCAACTCCAGAGATGAATCGAAAAAGAAATCTTTATTGATTCTACCTCCTCTTTTTTATGAAGAGAATGAATCTTTTTATCGAAGGATCAGAAAAAAATTGGTCCGGATCTACTGCGGGAATTATTTGGAAGATCCAAAAATAAAAACGGCGGTATTTGCTAGCAACAACATAATGGAGGCAGTCAATCAATATAGATTGATCCGAAATCTGATGCAAATCCAATATAACACCTATGGGTACATAAGAAGTGTATCGAATCGATTCTTTTTAATGAATAGATCCGATCGCAACTTCGAATATGAAATTCAAAGGGATCAAATCGGAAATGATACTCTGAATCATATAACTATAATGAAATATATGATCAACCAATATTTATCGAATTTGAAAAAGAGTCAGAAGAAATGGTTTGATCCTCTTATTTCTCGAACCGAGAGATCCATGAATCGGGATCCTGATGCATACAGATACAAATGGTCCAATGGGAGCAAGAATTTCCAGGAACATTTCATTTCTGACCAGAAGAACCATTTTCAAGTAGTGTTCGATCGATTACGTATTAATCAATATTCGATTGATTGGTCCGAGGCTATCGACAAACAAGATTTGTTTAAGTCACTTCGTTTCTTTTTGTCCAAGTCACTTCCCTTTTTGTCCAAGTCACTTCCCCTTTTCTTTGTGAGTATCGGGAATA